TTAGTCACAAAAAGTGTGACTCATAAAAATATTGGTTTTATTTATTTATTTTTTTCCTTTTGGAGTGGTTTAATAGGTTTGTCATTATCAATATTACTACGAATAGATTTAATAAAATCTGGAATGGTTATTGGTGATGGACAATTATATAATGTTATTTTAACTTCACATGCTTTAGTAATGATTTTTTTTATAGTTATACCTGGTTTAATTGGTGGTTTTGGAAATTTTTTTTTTCCAATTTTAATTAATTGTATTGATTTGTTTTTACCACGAGTAAATAATATATCTTATTGATTTTTACCTGGTTCTTTGATTTTATTAATATTTTCTTTATTTATAGACAAAGGTTCGGGTACTGGATGAACATTATATCCTCCTTTGATGATTGATGGACAACCTGGTCGTTCAACAGATTTGGTTATTTTTTCTTTACATTTTTCTGGTATTAGTTCAATTTCGAGAGGAATTAATTTTTTGAGAACTTGTCATGAAATACGATTGGAAGTAAAAACTTTAGAAATTATAAGTTTATTTGTGTGATGTTTAATTATCACGGTTTTTTTATTGGTTTTAAGTTTACCAGTTTTGGCAAGAGGAATTACAATAGGTTTATCTGATCGAAATTTTAATACTGGTTTTTTTGATAGAAATATAGGTGGAAATATTTTAATATTTCAACATTTGTTTTGGTTTTTTGGTCATCCTGAAGTTTATGTTTTGATTGCGCCTGCATTTGGTTTAGTTAGAATAGTAATAGTTTTATTATCTTCTAAAAAAGATTTGTATGGACGAAAAGGAATAATTTTAGCTATTATATCAATTGGTTTTATTGGTTGTTTAGTTTGAGGACATCATATATTTACTGTAGGAATAGATCATGATTCTCGGGCTTATTTTAGTTCAGCAACTATAATTATTGCTATTCCAACTGGAATAAAAATTTTTAGTTGAATAATAACTTTATATGGTTCAAAATTAAATTGAAATTATTTAATTTTATGAATTATAGGTTTTATTTTTATATTTACTGTTGGAGGACTTTCTGGTTTGATTTTAAGAAATGCTGGTTTAGATATTTTTTTACATGATACTTATTATGTTGTAGCTCATTTTCATTATGTTTTAAGGATAGGAGCTGTTTTTGGTATTTTTTTAGGTTTTTTTTTCTCTTATGGTTTTATATTTGGATTAATAATAAATTCAGTTTTAGTTAAGAGTTTTTTTTATATTTTTTTTCTTGGTGTTAATTTAACTTTTTTTCCAATACATTTTAGTGGATTACAAGGTCAACCTCGAAAATATATAAGTTATAGAAGAGATTATTTATTTTGACAAATATTTGCTTCTATTGGTTCTTTATTGAGTTTATTTTCTATTTTTTTGTTAATTTATTTAATTTTGGAAAGAATAATTATTTTTCGTTTATTAATTTTTGATTTATTTTCTTTTTCGATAGTGAATTTAAATGTAAATAATTATTTTCATACTAATTTAGATTTAAGAATAATTTGATTAAAATCTTCTAATAATTTATTAAGAATATTAATTTTGTAATTTAAAGGAAAATTAGGATTTAAATTATTGTTTTTGTTTGGAATTTAAAATTATGTTGATAAATTATTAAGATTTTCGAAATCACGTACCAGAAGACTCGGCTACACGTGTTTAGCTTTAACTAAAAATATTAAAAAATTATCTTATGATTAAATTATTTTAAATTATAAATAGTGGAATATTATTGATTTAAAAGTAAAAAGAAGATAATATAAAATTATTAGTTGACTTGGTTTAGTATCCAATTAAATTAATTAAAATTTAATCTAAAGTAAGGTAAAATAAATAGAATAAATTTGTCGGGAATAAAATTTTTTTTTGGGATTTGATGGTTAATTGGAGAAAACACCTTTTAACTAATTTTTTTGTTTTTTGAATGACTCTTAATTTAATTTTTTATTAATATAAATAATTTAATGTTGAGGTAAATACCAAGAATATATTTTAGTCTTAATTTCATCACATTTTTTTAAAAATTGAATATTTTATTAAAATAAAATTGAAAATGGAAAAAAAAGTAATTAATATTTTTTTTATTTAAATGAATTTAATCTTTATTCAGTACTAATTGTCCATCATTACTTTTAGTAAAAGTTGTAGCATAGTAGATTTATAGGAATTTGAATCTATAGTTTTTTATTATAATTAGTATTTTTGATTTCAAATCATAAGGAAAAAAATTGTTATATTTAGTATTTGGACTTTTATTTTATAAAAAATATTAATTTGTAAAATTAAAGAAAAATGTCTATTCTTAATTATTAATTTTTGGTTTATTTAAAAAAGTGAAGAATAAAGAATATTTTTTTTTTTATTAATTATTTTGGTAATTTTTTGTATTAGATTATTAACTTTACTGGAGCGATATTTTTTATCTTATAGCCAAATTCGTTTAGGACCAACTAAAGTTTTTTTTTTTGGTTTGATTCAAATAATTTTTGATGGTTTAAAATTATTTTTATCTGAATTTATTTTTTTAATTGATCAGGATTATTTAATTTTTGTAATAATACCATTGTTAAGTTTTATATTAATATTGGGAATTTTTTTTATTAATAATTATTATTTTCATTGTCAATCAATTTTAAGAAACTTTTTTTGGTTATTTTTGTTTATAGGTTTTATGGTATTTTTTTTAATTTTAATTTGTTATTTCAGTAAATCGAAGTTTAGTTTAATAGGAAGAATTCGATCATCTTCAGTTATAGTAAGTTTTGATATGGTTTTTATTTTTTTTTGTTTTTTTTTTATTATTTTTTGGTTTGATTTAAGTTTTAATTTTTTTTTTTATTTATTTTTTGGTTTATTTTTTTTTTATATATTATTAATAATAATTTTAGGTGATTTAAATCGCGGTCCAATGGATTTTTTGGAAAGAGAAAGTGAATTAGTGAGAGGTTTTAATTTAGAATTAAGGAGTTTTATTTTTGTTTATTATTTTTTAAGTGAATATGGTTTGATTTTTTTTTTTAGTTATTTTTTTTCTGTTTGTTTTGGTTTAATATTTTTAATAATATTTATTTTATTTTTTTTTTTATTAATTTATTTACGAATTGTTTATCCTCGTTTTCGTTATGATATTTTTATATTTATATGTTGATTTATTATTTTATGGGTAGAAATAATTTGATTTATAATATTAATAGTTTTAAAGAAACTATTATAAAAAGTATTTTTATTTTAAGCATAAAAGGTTTTGTTTTTTAATTTATTTATTTTATTTTTTTTTTAGAATTTTAGTAATATTATTATTTTTGAATTTTTTAATTTGATGAATTTTAATATTTTTTTTAAATATTATTTTTTTAGTATTATTAATATTTTGTAGGAATCAATATTTTTTATTAATATTATATTTTTTTTTTCAAGAAATAATAGGTTTTTTTATTTTATTTAGTGTAAATTTTTTTCTAGTAATAATATTTTTGATATTAAAAATAGGATTGGGACCTTATTTTTTGATTTATTTAGTTTTTTTAAAAAAAATAAAATGATTGATTTTTTTATTTTTTGTGTATTTAAGGAAATTAATTTATTTTCCAATTTTAATTTATTTTTTCTTTTATTGAGAATTATTTTTATTTGGTTTTTTTTTGTTAAATTTTTTTCAATATATAATTTGTAGTGAAAAAGATTTAATTTATATAAATTCAATAGAGAATTTAAATTTATATTTTTCTATTGAAAATTTGGTTAGAATTGATATAATTTATTTTATTTATATTTATTATTTTTTAATTTTTTGATTTTTTGATTCTAATATTTTTTTTATAAATTTTTCTGATTTAGTAATTTTATTAAGATTACCATTAAATATTATTTTTATTTTAAAATTATATTTTTTGTTTAGATTAAATTTATTATGGGATTTATTATTATTATTTTTAATAATTTTAGGGATAATAAGTCAGTTAATATTTTTATTAAAATTAAATATTTATTTTAATTTTAATTTAAAAAAGGAATTTAAGTTTTTTAGTTTAATAAATTTTTTGATGTTATTTATTTTGATTAGAATATTATAAAAAATTATATTGAAGTGATAATTCAAAGAAAATCTAATTGAAAATAATTCATTATAATATTTTAGTTGAATCTAATTATCCAATTTTTTTGTCATTAATTTTAAGTATATTATTTTTTTCGTTAATAATTATATTGAAGATAAATTTAAGAAATATATTTTTAATAGGTTTTTTTTTTGTTTTTTTTTGTTTAATAATATGATTAATAAATATTTTTGCTGAGGGATTAATAGGAAATCATAGTTTTTTTATACAAGATGGATTTAAAATTAGTTTTTATTATTTTTTGTTTAGTGAATTTATATTTTTTTTTAGATTATTTTGGTTTTTTTTTGATACTTCATTAATTCCAATAGAAGAAATTGGTGAATTTTGAATTCCTAAAGGTGTAGAAATAGTTCAACCTTTTTCTATTCCTTTTTTAAATTCTTTAATTTTATTAAGGAGGGCTATTACTTTAACTTGAGTCCATTATGGTTTTTTAAGTTTTAAAAAAAAAATATTATTTTATTTTTTAACTTTATTTTTAGGTTTAATATTTTTAATATTACAATTATTTGAGTATAAAATAATAGTTTTTAGTATTAGTGATGGTATTTATGGAAGTTTATTTTATTTTTTAACAGGTTTTCATGGTTTACATGTTTTTTTGGGTTTATTATTTTTATTAATGAATTTTATTTTGTTAAAAAAAAATAATTTTGTTATAAATCATCATTTAAGTTTTGAGTTTTCTATTATTTATTGACATTTTGTTGATGTAATTTGATTATATTTATTTATTTTTTTGTATTGATGAAGTTAATGAATTTATTATAAAATTAGTATATTTTTTTGTTAATAAAAAGGTTAAATTCAATATTAATTTATTTTAATGAGAATATTTTTTTTCCAAATAAAAGGTTTAATTAAAAAGATTTATTATATTTAGTATTTTTTATTTTTAATAAAAAGGTTTTATCAAAGAAAAATTATTTTAATATTTTTATTTGCAAAATAAAAGATTATTTCAATTAATTAGTTTATTTAAAATTTGGTTCTGAAGAAACTGAGATTATTTAATTATTATATTTATTTATTTTTTTTTTTAATTTATGGAATTCAATAAAATTAATATTTTTTTTTATTATTTTTATTGTTTTTTATTTTATAATATTATCTAAAAATATAAAAATTATATTATTATTAATTCCTATTTTATTATTTATTAGTGGAATTTTTTTAATATTAAGATATTTAGTTAGTTTTAGTGGTTTTTTGTTTTTGAAGAATTCTTTTTATTATTTTTTATTTTTGTTAATAAATAATTTTTTAATTTTTATTTATTTTAATATAAATTTTTTAATTTTAATAAAATTTTTAAATTTATATTTATTATTTTTATTTTTAGTTTTATTTTTAATAATAATTATTTTTTTGAATTTTTTTTTTAATGATTTAAAATCTATTCGTTTTTTTTAAATTAGGTTATTATTATTTGTTATATTATTATTTTTATTATTAAAATTTTTTCGTTTAATTTTTTTGTTATTAAGTTTAGAATTTTTATTTATTATTTTGTTAGTTTTTTTTTTAATTATAAAAAAAATATTAGAGTATGGAATAATAATTTTATTAGGAATTTTTTCGAGTGTAATATGTATTGTTATTTTTTTAAAATTTATTATAATAATAGGTTGTGATTTTGTTAAATTTTAATTTATTTAGTATTTTATTTAGTTATAATGAAATAAATTTTTTTCATGATTATAATTGTTATTTATTAGTTTATATTATAATTTTTATTTTATATTGTTATATATTTTTTATAAGGAATTTATTTTTTCAGAAGATTTTATTAAATTATAAAATGGTTGAATTTAAGTGTTGTTTATTACCTTTTTTAATTTTATTAATACAGTTATTTCCAAGTTTAATATTATTTTTTGAAATAATTTTTTTTTTAGAAGAATATAATTTAACTGTTAAGGTAATTGGACATCAGTGATATTGGACTTATGAATATAGGGATTTATTTAATTTAAGATTTGATTCATATATATTGAATATGGAATATTTAATGTTAGGAAGAGAAATATTTTTAGAAGTAGATAATCGTTTGGTTTTACCAAACGATTTATTAATTCGTTTTGTTTGTTCTTCATCTGATGTAATTCATGCATGGGTTTTACCAATATTTTTTTTAAAAACAGATGTTATATCTGGTTTAATAACGGTTTTCAGATTTAATTTTGATATATTAGGTTTGTTTTTTGGTCAATGTTCAGAGATTTGTGGTATTAATCATTCATTTATGCCAATTTTGGTTGAAATTACTTTATTTGATTTTTTTAAGTTAAATTTATTAACTAATTGATTATTTTATTTTTGTTGAAGCAAGAGAAAATATTAGTTGTTTAAATTTTTTTTATTAGTTTTAAAAATAATAAAAAATGTTTTTAAGTGATTAGGGATTAGATTAACAATTATATTATTTATTATTATAAGTTTTTTGAATATTATTTTGATTTTTTGTTGTTTAATTTCTTTTTTTTGTATTAAATTATTTTTATATTTTTTGTTAATTTTAATTTTTTATATTTGTAATTTTATCTATAATAATTTGTTAAAATTTTTTTCTAATTTGGGTGAATTAAAATTAGAGATGAATTGATTAGATTTTTTTTTTTTATTATTAATATCATTTTTATTTATTATTAGGATATTTTCAATTGGTTGTGTTAATCATTCTTTATTAGATCGGGGTTTAATAATGGGTTCTTTATTGTGTTAATTATTAAAATATTATTTTGGTTTTTTAGTGAAATTTTTTATTTAATTTATTTTTATACGAAAAATTATTAGGGAGAAGATTTTGATTTTTTGTTATTTAGAGTTTAAGTTCTTTATAGAACAAAATTTTTTATCTTTTTAGTATTATTAAAAATAAAGCTATTAATTTCAATTGAATTTTTTATTGTGATTAAAAAAGTTTTTGGCTAAATTATTTTTTTAGATTATTTTTTATTGTTGAAAAAATTAAAAACAAATTGTTTTTTACAATAATTAAAATTTATAATATTTCAATTTTTAATTTTTAGTTTTAAATAAAAATTACAAATATGAAAAATAAAAAAATTTTGTTATAAATTAAATTAATTTATTTATATTAAAAATATTTTTTATAATTTTTATTTTTTTTATTTTTTTAAAAAAAAAATAATTTAATTATAATTATTTATTTAAATTTAATAATTAAATATAAAATTTTTTATTAAATAAATTTAATAATAAATGTTTTTTAAATTCTTTGAGGTTTTGATTTTTGATTTTTTGTTTCTGCTCATTGTTAAAGAAAAGCACTTTTAGCGTGATTGGTCAAAGGTAGCGAGGTAATTTGTTTTTTTATTGGATTCTAGTATGAATGGATTTTTTGTTATTAAATATATTGATTTTAAAAAGAATTTTAAATTTATTTAAAAAATAATAAATAAAATAAAACTAAGAAAAGTCTTTAGAAATTTATTATTTAATTTAATTAGGGAAATAAAATAATTAATATTTTTTTCTTAATCAAAAAAAAAAATTTCTCTAGAGTTAACAGGAATAAATATTAATTTATTATTTTTACATCGATGTTGTTTTATTTAATATTAAAAATGAGAAACTTTTGAGTGAGAGACTGTTCTTCTTTTTTTAATACGTGAAATTAGTTTAATTCGTTGTGAAATAGAGTTGTTTATCTAGTTTATTAAATTAGAAAATAAATAGTACGAAAGGAAAATTATTTTAAATTAAATTTTTTAATTAATATTTATTGTTATTTTTTCTTTAGTATTTTTTTTTGTAACTTTTTTTTTTAATAAAAAAAAAAATAAGTTAATGAAAAATTCTTATTTCGAAAGAGGTTTTAATTATTTGGGAAAATTACTATTTAGTTATAGAATTCATTTTTTTATAATTATTTTAATTTTTATTTTATTTGATCTGGAATTATTTTTATTTTTATTTATTTATTTTAATTTAAATTTGATTTATTGAATAATTTTTTTATTAATTATTTTTATTATGATAACTTTAGTTTTGGAATGAAAATATATTAAATTAATTTGATTTTTGTAGAAAAATTTTTTAAAAAAATATTAAAGTTAAATGGAGCAGATTTTATTTTGAATTATTTTTTTAATTTTGGTAGTTTTTTAGGAATTATTTTTTTTATACAAGTAATTTCTGGTTTATTATTAAGTTTATTTTATGAATCTAGAAGAAATTTTTCTTTTGATTCAATTCAATATTTAATAATTGAGGTTAATAATGGTTGGTTAATTCGTTTAATTCATTTTAATATAGTTTCTTTATTTTTTATATTAGTTATATTACATATATTAAAGGCTTTATTTTATTTTAGATTTCGTTTAAAAAAAGTTTGAAATATTGGTTTATTAATTTTTTTGATATTAATATTGGAAGCTTTTTTAGGTTATATTTTGATTTGATCTCAGATATCTTTTTGGGCTGCTACTGTTATTACTAGTTTAATTAGCGTTATTCCAATTTATGGAAAACAATTGATTATTTTTTTTTGGAGAGGTTATTATTTGAATTCTTTTTCTTTAAAGTTTTTTTTTATTTTACATTTTATTTTACCTTTAATTATTTCTGTTTTAGTTTTTTTTCATTTATTTTTTTTACATAATTATAGAAGATCAAATAATTTATTTAATTCTTCTAAATTAAATAAGCGAAGATTTTTTCCTTTTTATTGAGTAAAAGATTTTATTAATTTAATTTTTATTTTATTATTTTTTTTATTTTTTTTATTTAATCCTTTTAAATTTAATGAATCTTTAAGTTTTGTTTTTGTTAATAATTTAGTTTCCCCTATTCATATTGTGCCAGAGTGATATTTTTTATGAGCTTATGCTATTTTACGGGCTTTCAGAATTAAATGAGTAGGAGTTTGTATGATATTAATTAGGATAATAATCTTTTTTAGTTTACAAAAAAGATTATTAAATTATGATTTAATTAGTTATATATTTATTAAATTTTTTTGTTTAAATTTTTTAATTTTAATTTGATTAGGGAGCCAAGAACCAGTTTTTCCTTTTGTAAATTTATCTTTATTATTTTCTTTAATTTATTTTATTTTATTAATAATAATGGATCATCTATTATAAAAAATATTTTTAAATTAGATTTAAAAGATATTTGATTAATTAATTTATTTTAAAAAAAATTTATTTTTTGGTTAAATAAGATTAAATTAATTTTTGATTTTATTTATTTTTTAATATTATTTTTTTTATATTTAGATAATATTGGATTTTTTTTTTTATTAGATTTTTTTTTTAGTTTTTGTTTATTTTTATTTAGCTTGGTATTTTATTTTTTAATAAAATTATTAAGAAATGATCGAATTTCTTGATTATTAAGAATTATATTATCATTAATCAGTTTTAATTTTTTTTTTTGTTGAAGAATAATTAATTTTATTGTTTTTTTTGAGTTAAGATCAATAATAGTAATTATTATAGCTTTAATTTTTGGAATTCAGGTTGAAAAGATTAATTCGTTTTATTATTTTTTTTTTTATAATTTAATTAGTTTTTTACCTTTTTTTTTTTTGATAATTTATTTTATGAAATCAATAATTATTTTAAATTTAATTTTTTTAAATTTTTTTATAGATTATTTTTATATATTTTTTTCTTTATTAGTTTTTTTTGTTAAATTTCCTTTATTTTTTTTTCATTTTTGATTACCGAAGATTCATGTTGAGGCTTCAACTTTTTCTAGAATATTATTAGCTAGATTGTTGTTAAAGTTTGGTGTATTTGGTTTGTATCGATTTTTATTTTTATTAAAATATAATTTTTTTTTGGTTTTTTTTTATATTTTTTTTTTTGGTTTAATTATCAGTTTATTAATCTGTTTAAGACAAAGAGATTTAAAAAGACAAATTGCTTATTCTTCAGTTTCACATATAAGGGTAGTTTTTTTTAATTTAATTATTTTTAGTTCAATTATGGAAAAATATTCTTTTTTAGTCACTTTAGGTCATGCTTTTAGAAGATGTTTGAGTTTTTGGTTGGTGGGGGAAATTTTTTATTCTTGTCAAAGTCGTTTAGTAATAGAAGTTAATTCTTTTTTTTTAAGTAATAATAAATTTAGTTTTTTATTTACTTTAATATTAATATTATTGGGTTCATTTCCTTTTAGTTTAAGTTATTTTACTGAATTTTATATAATTTATATTTTTAGAAAGAATTTTTTTTTTATATGGTTTTTTATTTGATTTTTTTTTTTTGATTTATTTTTTGTTATATTTTTAATAACATTAATTTATTTTGGAAAGAAATATAAAAAAGTAAATAGAATAATATATATAAATTTAAGTTTGTTAATTTTTTGGTCTTACAATTTTTTTTTTTATTTGTAATTAGATAATTTATTATATAAAGTATTTTTTTTTGTCATGAAAAAGGTTAAATTATTTTTTTGAAAATTATCGAAAAATTAGAAAAAGTCGATTTTTTACTGCTAGAGAAAAAAAGATCAAAAAAATAACTATTAAAAAATTTGTCTTAAAACGAAGGATAAGATATTTTTTTAAAAAAAATGGTTGTTTTGTTTTTGTTTTTAGCTTTAATTAGGTTTTTGTTATATAATAAAATTTTTTTAAAAATCTTTCAAAATTTTTAAATTTTATTTAAAAATAAATTTAACAAAAAAAATTTTATTATATAACAAAAACTAAGTTTAATTAAATTCGAATTAATATAAAAATTTTTTAGATTTTGGTATCTATAATTTTAATTCTAATTATTATGTTTTTTTTATTAAAATTTTATTTATAATAAATTTACAATATTAAACTAACAAAAAAATGCAATTGTTAAAGATTATTGGAAAAAAGGTTTAGCACGCCTAAGTAATGATTGAAGGAATAGGTCAGGCAAAGTTAAAAATAGGGTAGATTAAAAAAACTAAAAGTGGGCTGGCGGCTATGCTGTTTTAGTTTTGCTTTAAATCTTTGATAGAGTTTTAATAGTTCATGGATCAGGATTAGTAATTTTGAACTTAGCGAAATTGGGTTATTTTTTGGCTTCTAATAATGAGTTATTATTAGAAGCCAAATAACTCCTTAATTACTAATTACACCCTCCTATATTCTAAGACGTAGGTTTTTTTTTGTTTTTTTTATTTTATTAGTTCCGTTAAGAAAAGCTTTGTCATTGTAATCATCGAAAGATAGATTAGGTTAATATTATATTAACAAAACTGCGAAATAATTAGTAGTGGTTTAATAGGTACAACATAGAGGCTAAAGAAAAAATTCCAATAATTAATTTCAAACATTAATAGAGATATTGATAGATAAATTTATTGTCAAAATAAATAAAATTTTAATAGGTTTTATATTAACTAACTATCTATATTTTTTTTGGGTGAATAAATTTTGAAGTGATTAAAATTATTCATTTAATTTTGTTGAATGAATAGGATGAAATATAGTAGAAATTGAAATCTGAAAAAAAATAAAACTTTTTTTTAAATAGGCCCCTGGCTAAAGGGCTTACCTTTATGGTAATAATTAGTGATGTTAATATAATAGAAAAAATTAAAGGTGGCCAGTGGGTAATCCTTGTAAGTCCACAAAATGTCCAAAGGTATTTCATTAGAGCATCCTGAGAGCATTTTTTGTTTTTATTAATTTATTATTTATTAATTTATAATAGTATTTAAGTTTAATTAAACTTTTAATTAATCATTTTATAATTTATTAATTTATTTAATAAATTATTAGTTTATAATTATTAGAATTTTAGATGAATTATTAATTTATTTTATTAGTTATTTTTGTTTTCTAATTTAAGAGATATTTTTTTTTCAGCTTACCGTTGTCGATTTTTTTTAAAGATGGAGAAATATAAAAATAACTAATAAATATTTAATAATAGTAAAAAAAAATCTAATAAATTATGTTTACTATATAAATTTTTTCAAATTAAAGTAAATTTTGTTTTTAATTCAAATTTCTGAAAATTTATTGTTAGTAAGGTCACTACCTGTTCGAATTGTGGATTTTTATGAATTTTGTGATTTTTTATTATTTTTATTTTATTTTTTAATACAAATTTCTGAAAATTTATCATTAGTAAGGTCACTACCTGTTCGAATTGTGGATTTTTATGAATTTTGTGATTTTTCATTATTTTTATTTTATTTTTTAATACAAATTTCTGAAAATTTATCATTAGTAAGGTCACTACCTGTTCGAATTGTGGATTTTTATGAATTTTGTGATTTTTCATTATTTTTATTTTATTTTTTAATACAAATTTCTGAAAATTTATCATTAGTAAGGTCACTACCTGTTCGAATTGTGGATTTTTATGAATTTTGTGATTTTTCATTATTTTTATTTTATTTTTTAATACAAATTTCTGAAAATTTATCATTAGTAAGGTCACTACCTGTTCGAATTGTGGATTTTTATGAATTTTGTGATTTTTCATTATTTTTATTTTATTTTTTAATACAAATTTCTGAAAATTTATTGTTAGTAAGGTCACTACCTGTTCGAATTGTGGATTTTTATGAATTTTGTGATTTTTTATTATTTTTATTTTATTTTTTAATACAAATTTCTGAAAATTTATCATTAGTAAGGTCACTACCTGTTCGAATTGTGGATTTTTATGAATTTTGTGATTTTTCATTATTTTAATTTTATTTTTTAATACAAATTTCTGAAAATTTATCATTAGTAAGGTCACTACCTGTTCGAATTGTGGATTTTATGAATTTTATGATTTTTCATTATTTTTATTTTATTTTTTAATACAAATTTCTGAAAATTTATCATTAGTAAGGTCACTACCTGTTCGAATTGTGGATTTTTATGAATTTTGTGATTTTTCATTATTTTTATTTTATTTTTTAATACAAATTTCTGAAAATTTATCATTAGTAAGGTCACTACCTGTTCGAATTGTGGATTTTTATGAATTTTGTGATTTTTCATTATTTTTATTTTATTTTTTAATACAAATTTCTGAAAATTTATCATTAGTAAGGTCACTACCTGTTCGAATTGTGGATTTTATGAATTTTATGATTTTTCATTATTTTTATTTTATTTTTTAATACAAATTTCTGAAAATTTATCATTAGTAAGGTCACTACCTGTTCGAATTGTGGATTTTTATGAATTTTGTGATTTTTCATTATTTTTATTTTATTTTTTAATACAAATTTCTGAAAATTTATCATTAGTAAGGTCACTACCTGTTCGAATTGTGGATTTTATGAATTTTATGATTTTTCATTATTTTTATTTTATTTTTTAATACAAATTTCTGAAAATTTATCATTAGTAAGGTCACTACCTGTTCGAATTGTGGATTTTATGAATTTTATGATTTTTCATTATTTTTATTTTATTTTTTAATACAAATTTCTGAAAATTTATCATTAGTAAGGTCACTACCTGTTCGAATTGTGGATTTTTATGAATTTTGTGATTTTTCATTATTTTTATTTTATTTTTTAATACAAATTTCTGAAAATTTATCATTAGTAAGGTCACTACCTGTTCGAATTGTGAATTTTATGATTATCTTTTCTGATTTTCTAATTTCTATAAACTTCATTATTTTAATTTTTAATAGTTAGTGTTGGTATAAATGCAGTTGTCGAAACTTGTTTACTTTAAATTTTAGTTAATAAATTTTATTGATTTGTTGCTTAGTTAAAATAATTTAAAATACTATTATAAATTAATAAATAATTTTTGTTTAATAACTATTCGAGTTAGCAAATTAATTAATAAATTTTGTAAGAAGAGAGCCGCTTTAAAAAAGGTTCTCTTCGAGAACCAATATTTATTTAATTAATTAAATAAATAATATAATTTAATTAAATTTTGAAAGAACGATATAACTCATCGAGATGATATTTTGATTATCGTTCAATCTCAATTTACTTATTTTATTTTTATTTTTAAAAACTAATTCGATTAGTTTTTTTTTTTACCGTTCTCCATTCTTTTTTCCGATGGTATTGTAATTTAATATTTCTAAGAATAATTGAGATTAACTATAAATTAGATCGTTAGATATTTTCGCTAGTGTGTTTTTGCTAAAATATCAAGATAAAAGAAAATAAAAATATGGAATTATTAATTTTTATACGGAACCTAAGTCCTGAAAATTTTTTATGGAATCTGAAAGAATTCCATAAATCAGAAAATTGAGGGATTAAGTAATTCTTATAGAGAATTTCTAAAAGAAATAATCCTGGCAAATATAATTTTACGGTGATTTAATACTTAATCCCATTAATGATATTATAATAAAAATTTTCAAACTTTTATATAATTTAAAATTTTTGTAAAAAATTGTTTTAATTTATTAATTTTAGATAAAAAGTATTTAAAACTAGGCCCGTATTATAAGATCGGTTTTAGTTTATCATAAAAGTTAAATTTGAAAGATAAATCTTGAAAATTAAACTTTTATAAAAGAAAAACTAAAACAAAGAGAATATCAATTTATTTTTATTTTATGGTTTTCTTATTTCTTTGAAATTGCTTTATTGTTACTAAGAAGTTTATAGAGAATTACTATTTTAAAGTTATCGACTGAAAGGAAATATATAGTAATTACGAAAAATTAAGTTTAGATTATTTTTGTAAAATTATTGTTAAATGTAAATTAGAAAATAATTACGAAAAATTAAGTTTAGATTATTTTTGTAAAATTATTGTTAAATGTAAATTAGAAAATAATTACGAAAAATTAAGTTTAGATTATTTTTGTAAAATTATTGTTAAATGTAAATTAGAAAATAATTACGAAAAATTAAGTTTAGATTATTTTTGTAAAATTATTGTTAAATGTAAATTAGAAAATAATTACGAAAAATTAAGTTTAGATTATTTTTGTAAAATTATTGTTAAATGTAAATTAGAAAATAATTACGAAAAATTAAGTTTAGATTATTTTTGTAAAATTATTGTTAAATGTAAATTAGAAATTTGTTAGGATAAAAAGTCTTTAGGATTCATATTTCTAAGGTGAACAAATTTAAAAAATTTATTTTATAGTTTTGAAAACTATTTTGCTGTGGCTATAAATTTAGTTAAAAATATATTATTTTTTTTATGAATTAATATTGTTTTTGTTTTTTTATTTTTTTAGTTTAATAATAATATATTATTTTTATTATTTATTAGTAGAATTAAAACAAATTTTTTTTTCTAGACAAATAAATTTGAATAAAAATTTTTTAATTTTTTGTTGATTTTTATTTTATATAAATATTCGTTTTCATTTTTTTAGTTATTCGTTGAGTTGTTTTTTTAGTTTAGATTTTATTTTATTAACAATTATTTGAGTTTTTGGAATATATTTTTTTATAGCGAAGAATTTTAGGTTAATAATTAATAAAGTAGAAGAAAGAAATTTTTTTATAGTTTTTTTTATTTTTTTGATTGAATTATTAAGAATATTAATTCAATTTACAACTATTTTAATTCGAATTTTGGTTAATATTTTTTTAGGTGAATTAATAAAATTTTTGTTAATTTATAATAGAATGAATATATATTTTTTAATTTTTGGAATTTTAGAGATTTTAATTTTATTAATTCAATCAATAATTTTTTATTATATGTTAATTTATTATAGGAGTGAATAAAAATTAATAATTTTGGTTTTTTTAATAAAAATATTTAATTTATATTATGAATTTTATTTTTGTTTAATATTTTTTGGTTTAAGAATGAGTTTTTCTAGTTATTTTTTTAATTCAATTTTAATTTTAATTTTTTTGTTAGTTTTTATATTTAGTTTATTTTATATGAAAAATTATTTATTTTTCATATATTATATATATATATTTTTTTGTTTTTTAATAATAATATTTATGTTAAATTTAATTTATGGTTTTCATTTATTATTTTTTGTTTGAGATATATTAGGTTTGGTTAGTTATTTTTTGGTTAAATTTTATTTAAATTGGGAAGCATTATCAGGGGCTTTGAATACTATTTTTAGTAATCGAATTGGTGATTTTTTTTTAATTTATTTTTTTTGTAGAGAATATAAATTTATATTTAGTTTAATAGATATAATAAGGATTTTATTTTTATTTATAAGATGTTTAACTAAAAGTTCACAGTTTCCTTTTTTTGGTTGATTGGTGAAAGCCATGGTGGCACCAACTCCTGTTAGTTCATTAGTTCATAGAAGAACATTAGTTGTTTCTGGTTGTTTTTTAATGTATATTTATTTTGAGAATTATAATTTTAGTTTTATAATATTTTTATTTTTAATTAGTTTATTGGGAATGTTAATTTCTCTAATATTAATTTTGTTTGAGATTGATGTAAAAAAAATAGTAGCTTATAGAACTATATCTCAAGTTAGTTTGATTTTTTTGTTTTTTAGTTATGGTTGATTTTTTTGATCTTTATTATATTTAATTAATCATGCTTTATTTAAAAGTTTACTTTTTTTATTAGTAGGAACAAAAATTTTTTATGAAAATGGAAATCAAGATTCACGTTATAAAAAGTCCGAAGGAAATAATTTTATTTTTATTTTATTTATATTATGTTATTTTTCTTTAATTGGAATAATATTTTCGGGGGGAATAATAATTAAAGATCAAATTTTAGAATTAAAAATATTAATTGGTGATTTTATATTGTTAGATTTATTATTATTTTTTTGTTATACTGGAACTATAATTTATTCTTTTAAATTTTTGTTTATTTTTATGAAAAGTTTTAATTTATTTTTTTTAAAGTATTCATATTTAAATTTTTTTAGAATATTTATTTTAAGATTTTTTAGTTATTATTATTTAGAAATTATTGTTTGAAATTTTAGTTTAATAAATGTTAATTTTAGTGAGGAAGTAATTTTTTGATTGATACTTTTGTTAAGTTTTATTTATTATTTTATTTTTTTTTTTTTGATTAATATTTATAATGAAAAGTTTTTAGGGGTTTGATTATTTAAAATATTTAGTTTTTTTATTTTTTTAAGAAATTTGGATTTTTATTTGATATGAATAATTTTTAGAATAGAATTAATTTTGGAAAAAATAATATTATTAAGAAAAAAAATTATTTTATTGATAAAGTATTTTTTTTATATATTTTTTTTATTGATAATTATGATGAATATTTTATTTTAAAAAGAATATTTTTTTTTGATGAAAAAGGTAAAAATATTTCTTAAATTATTATATTAAATATTTTTTATTTGCTATAAAAAGAATTTTTAGGTAATGGAAAGGTAGTTCTTATTTTTATTTTCGAAATAAAAGATTAAATTTATATTTTATAATAAAAATATTTTATTTACTATAAAAAGAAAAAAATAATTTTTATTATATTCAGTATATTTATTTTTCATGTAAAAGGAAAAAAATTATTTATAGTAGGAAAGTTTTCTAAACTTTTTATCTTTTTGAACTATAAGTTTTAAAATCATTAAAAAAT